AAGGCCAGATATAACTTGATCGTTATGAGACAATCCAAAATCTTGGTAGATAGAGCCAATCATTAGTTCCCAACCATGGGGTGAATGGAATCCGATACATAAATCGGTTAATAAAAGAATAGAAAATGCTTTTATTGTGTCGCTTAGATTATATAGGAATTCTTGAACCCAAGAGTTAAGAGTAATAAGTTCTTTATTACCTATAATAGAATAACCACTTAGAATAACGAAACAGATTATATTGGTCGAGAAGGACAAAATTGTATGGATACAATCTTCATTGTGCAGTTGAATCAATTGAATCGTTTCTTTATGGATTCCTATACGAAACTTTTTTAGATGTGTCTCCGGGTATTCCTTTATCATCTCGTTCAACAGTAGGAGCTCCTCTAATTCTAGGAATTTTTCTAGAAGACTCTTTTCTGGAATATCATTCAAAAGAGTTTCGGATTGCTTGGTATTCCACCAATTAGTAACCCAAGATTCCAGACTTTTATTAAATGCTAGAAAGCTCCACCAGGGTAAACAGACTGTAGATACAAAAAATAGAAGGGGAATAAATGCTTTCTTTTTTGCCATTTTTTTATAAAATTAAAATTTAATAAAGTGGCCTCATTCGTCGCCTCTACGCGATCTAATATTTTAATCTTCTTTTTCATTTCACCAAAATGAGTGCTATTCCAAGGTAGCGAATCGTTCTCTGTTTTTTATTTGTGATTCGGTAATTAGTCCTTGATTTGATAATTTTGAAGAATCTTACAAGAATACAGAAATCGACTAAGAGTAAGAGTCCGCTTCGAATGCGAAAATGCGAAAAAAAGTTTCCAGCTATTTCAACTGGTCAAATCCGAAGCAATTCCTTTCTTTAGGTGAATCCCCGAAAACCCGCTTTAGTTAAGGAATTCGGATTTCGAGACAAAAAACTCTCCAAATAGTGCAAAAAAAAATCCGCTGCCTACCATAGCACAAAAATAATTGAGATAATTTTCTAAATGGGATGATCAAAACCAAAAAGGGGGGTATCAAATTTTTGAGTTATTCATTAAAGAGAAGAGAACGAAAGAGGGGAGAAAACGAAACATCACGAAAAAAAAAATTTACATGAGCTATTTGTCTCTAGCCTATCCATTCAAAATATTGAAACTAAAAGCAAAAATTTTCTTTATTTCAAAATGTTTTGGGATGAATCTATCCTTATTTCGATTTGTTGCTAATGAATTGCGGCGAGTGGATTTCCATACGCATAAAATCTCTTTTTTGCAGACAAAAACAACCCCCCCTTGATGTTCCATATAATATACGTTTGCTTTAACTCAAAGGTACGTTCTGACGAAAATTTCGTTAAATTATACCATGGAAAATTTGGGGATTGTAGAGTTTTTCTACCCCCAGTCGAGAATCAGAAAATATTCATTGTTCGATTCATTTCAAAAAACTTCAATCGGGACGCGCAAGAAATAGGCCAATTCAGCAGCTTTTTGTTCCATTTCTCGTGGAGTCAAATTCTCATCAGTACGAGTCAAAGGAACGGCCCCCTGGCCTCTGATTTCTAAATAAAGGACACGACGAGGGGAAATACCCTCTTTAAGTTCTATTCTAATAGACTGAATATCATTTATAAGGAAGCGGAGGGAGATGCGACGATTTTTTCCCGGAAATCCCCAACGAAAAATACACACTATTCCTTCTTTTTTATCGAATAGATCATAACCACTACCTACATTCCACGAAATTGTGCACCACAAATAGCAGCTAATAAAGAGACCTGCGATCCCATAGAAAGACATCACGATCCCCTGTGGGAAAAAAATGATTTGTTGAGAGGGAAATAAAGATATCAAATTCCTACCAAGATAGCTGGAAGTTCCAACTAATAAAAATCCTAATGAACCTAAAAAAAGGATAAAGGCCCAGCAGAAATTACTTGTTTTTCGAGACCCCCTTATAAGTTCTATCCATATACGTTCTGATCGCCAATTCATACTAATCTAGTTGCATTTAATTTGACTTAATTGAATTGATAGAATAACCAAAATGAATTTCACTTATACTTTACTTACCGACTTAACGCTATTTTGTTTCTGAAGTAACTCTCATCAACTAGCACTATTCTAATGTGAACCTGTCGGGTTAATTCATAAAAAGCGTTCGATCGAAAAAAAGAACGTCCCACCCCGCCCTAGATATCTACAAGCATTGACTTTCTATTTCAAAAATGGAACCGACCCGTCCTGATCTATTGATTTGAAAAAAGTTAAAACGAATTTACCCCTATAGCAAGTTTCGCATGTCTTGCACTTGTGTTTGAAAGAAATCATGCATTATACCATATTCCACTTTCCAATAAATAGATAGATATCCGGGTTAGGATTCAATCAAGTCTAAGTCTTGAAAAAATGTGATTTTGCCTCACCATCCAGCCTAAACAATCTTGTTTTTTTGAACATGAAGAAATAAAGAAGCCATTGCAATTGCCGGAAATACTAAGCCTACGAAAGGCACAAAAAAAGAGGGAAAGTTTATATCTGTCATAGAATGGGTACCTCGATTTACTATTTGTACCTGTTTGTTATATTGTTCTAAAATTATCTTAACTTAATTAGAATTCTAATTCTATATAATTATACTAATTATATCTAAGTGAGTATAGTATATATTAAGTTCAAGAAATGTAGAACTAACTAAATGAACTTAATTAGCCTTCTCCACAAAAATATATGTTTTATAATCCAATTTTTTATTCTTCATCTTTTCTTCTTCTTTTGCTCTTGTCTTTTTATTCAATATCAATAAAGAAAGAGTTGCTTACAAAATTCCGAAAGATTCGTTATAATCTGATCCAAGAGATATTCTTTTGTTAGTCAAAACGGAGAGTCTACGACAATAAATATATTAAGATGCAAAAGGCTTTTTTTTTTTAGAATTTTACAGATGTAAGAAAGGAAGATAAAATTCGTTTTATTTGCCAAATTTTCAATTTACAGAAGTAAGAATGTTGATAGAATAGAGTTTCTCTGATTAAGAATCAGGAATCTAATATGAAGTCAAATATAAAAAAAATGTATCTGCAACTTTTCATTCTGTATATTATATATAGTTATTATATTATAGTTTAGAGTTATAGAAATAGAATTTGGATGGCAACCATGAAAACCCCATATCTATTATTCTATTATGATTGATTATTTATCATATCATTTTATCATATCATTTTTGCTTTGATTAATTACGATAACTAACGACTTTTTTGTCACAAATACAAATAAAAAAATTGACCTTACTGCTCGATCGAATTTTGATTCAAAGGAAAGAAAGCGTGCAACTGAAATAACTCACTTAGAACGCCTTTTAAAGGATTACGTGGTACAATTGGATCAAATAAACCCTTATCGAATAAATATTCAGCTTCTTGTGAACCTTCAGGTACTGTCGTATTCAATGTTTCTTCAATTACTCTTTTACCCGCAAATGCAATGTAGGCGTTGGGTTCGGAAATAATGATATCTCCCAACATACCAAAACTAGCTGTCACCCCTCCAGTAGTAGGGGATGTAAGAATTGATACATAGAATAACTTTTTATTCGATTGATAATCAAATAAAGCCGACGATATTTTAGCCATTTGCATCAAGCTCAAACTTCCTTCTTGCATGCGTGCCCCACCGGAAGCACATACTATAATAAGGGGTAGATTTTGATTAGTAGCATACTCAATCAAACGAGTGATTTTCTCTCCTACTACAGATCCCATACTACCTCCCATAAACTGAAAATCCATAACCCCTATTGCTACAGGAATGCCATTTAGTTGACCTATACCTGTTTGAACGGCTTCGGTTAACCCTGTCTCTTTTTGATAAGAATTAATACGCTCTTTATAGGGTTCCTCTTCCGAATGAAATTCAATGGGATCCGTTGAGACCATGTCTTCATCCATAGGATCCCAAGTACCCCGATCAATCGAGAGTTCGATTCTCTCTGAACTACTCATTTTCAAATGATATCCGCATTCATCACAAATGTTCATTTTTGACTTCAACAATTTCTTATAATTTAATTCATAACAATTTTCACATTGAATCCATAAATTCCTGTATTTTTTAGTGACCTCAAGATTCTTATCCCTACCATTTGTCTTAGTGGTAGTCTGACTTTCATCAAAAATGTAATTATCACTGTAATTGTCACTATCACCTAAAACAGAACTATCAATACGCATTTGAGAATGAAGATAACTGTCAATACAACTATTAATGTGATTATTCAAACTAGATTTAGTATCGTACATGTAAAGATCATAATGAGTATCGTCATTTTTCGATCCATTCCCATAACTAGAATTCCAATAATTAGAAAAATTTTTTTGGAGTGAACTCCAAAAAGAATGATCATTTTCAATCTCAACAATCTGATTTTCAATATCAAAAAAAATGGAATAAGTTTCCCCCTTACTATCCCTAACTAAAAAAGTATCATCAGAGATGAAATTCCGAATGTCCCTGATACCGAATAAAAGATCAAAATTGCTGTAACTAGAACCATTACTCCAACTATGAATGTTTTTTTCTGTATAATTTCGACTCGTATTTTCACTGCTACTGGTATTGTCAATAGGATCAAGACTGCTCATTGATTTACTTAGCCCACACCTATGTTCGAACTCCTCCTTAGACAACATCGAATTAAACCACCACTTTTTCATAGAGCTTTCTTGTCCCCTATTTGCATGAAAAAAAAGATGAATAGTCATTCGATGAAAAGTCATTTGAAATTTTCATTTACTAAAAAAAAGCACTCGGATTATTAACTAAAAAGGAGTGAGCACTAAAAGATTATCCTTTGTAAGAATCCGTGTATCCCTCCACTCTCTCTATATGATAGAACTTTTTTTTTCAGTTGGAATAGAAAAAACGAAAGAAAAGGACAATATACAGGATGGGTAGAAGGGGATCTTATACTTGACTCGCTATCCGCGGTGCTAAGCTACGGGATATATATAT